GGCGTTTTATGAAAAAAACTCAAAAGCCCCTTATCGGATTTGAACCGATGACTTACGCCTTACCATGGCGTTACTCTACCACTGAGTTAAAAGGGCCTCTCATTAGTCAATTCTTGACTGAGTCATTATTTATATACATAGAAAATATATCTATGTACATATATTACATACATATATTACATACTTAATATATTCTATAGTATAGAATATATTAAGTAGACTGATAGCAGCTAGTGGCTCGTTGCGGAATACGGTGGAAAAATGGGGTTTGTTTAATTTACACCTCATTTTTCTTTACTTTCGAGTAGACAAATTACTTCCTGAAAGGATTCTTTATTTCATATTATCTCTCTTTTTCTTTAATATTTAAACTTTATCTTACTTAGTATATATTTTTGATTATATTAATATTATATAATCAAAAATATTAATAAATATTAATAAACAATAGAATTTTTCTATTATTAATATATAATATATAATTCAATATATAATGAATATATTAACATAAATACTTAAATAGAAATATAACTTAAATTAATATTAAGTTATTAATAAATAATATTAAGTTATTAAAAAATTCGAATATAATACAAATAAAAAAATATAAAATAAATAAAAAAATAAATAAACGAATAATAAAATAATAAAGAAATTCGAATGGTTATATATTGAAGATCGAATGCTTAGAGTGAATGATTCATAAACAAAAACTCTATGGAATCGTGTATGTAAGACGGAAAGATCCTTTGAATCCAATTCTAATTATTAGGTTATATTGACAATTTCAAAAAACTGTTCATACTATATTCATAGTATGATGGCAGTTGGGCACCTATGCCCCCATCGTCTAGCGGTTCAGGACATCTCCCTTTCAAGGAGGCAACGGGGATTCGACTTCCCCTGGGGGTAGGGTACTACATAAGGAAGTTAATCATGGATCATCAATAAGCCTAAATTTGAATTGATTCTTCCTGGGTCGATGCCCGAGCGGTTAATGGGGACGGACTGTAAATTCGTTGGCAATATGTCTACGCTGGTTCAAATCCAGCTCGGCCCAATAATTCGCTCATCCACTATGAGATGAAGATATTTGCCCTCCAGAAACGGAGGATAGGCGGAAGAAAAGAGTCCAAATTTATCCTATAGATTCCATTTTTTTATTTGTTTGCTCGATTTATTTGTTCTGGGAAATTTGGATCATGATTATTATCATGATTCATATCACGATCTTTACTTTAAGTATAAATATTTAAGTATAAAATTTAAGTATAAAGATGTATTCTCAATCGATTTTGAAATAAGGAAAAATTACGAGTAATTCATGTTGTTCTCACTAAAGTGCATATTCATGCGGATATCACGCGTCTCCGTTCCAACACGAAAATTCTAAAAAGAAATGTTTTGAATCAAATCATAAAAAAATAGATACTGTAGGTATTAGTTCCCCGGGATTGTAGTTCAATTGGTCAGAGCACCGCCCTGTCAAGGCGGAAGCTGCGGGTTCGAGCCCCGTCAGTCCCGACAGATCCGATAACCAATATATATATAATTTATCAATTCATCTTTCCACTCTCTGGGAAAAGAAAGACAGTCGAATTTCACTTTGCAATAGGGATTCTTATTCTTATGATTCTTAGTTCTTTTTTCTTTCCTTTTTCTTTTTGCATTTATTTCTCACCTACAAATTTTCATTACATCAACTAGGACTGGTTGCTGGGAGAGATATGTGAATTAGTACTAGCACCCCCTTTTTTATTTGGAAGATCATACGTAGGATTCCAAAACATATTAGGTCTGGCTTTTCAATTTCTCGCGTCTATCTAATGGAATAGAGTCCCATATGCTTCTCGGGAGTACATACACAAATGGAATTCGTTTCTTGTACAATACACAATTTTTTTTTATTATAGTTACCCTGACAAAATACTTTTTCAGATTAATCCTATCTCTCTTTCTGTCTCCGATTTTGTGCCATCTCAATCACTAAGACTAACTAATTTCAATTAGAAACATTCTATCTCATTCAAATTGCACGTTTAACTTTTCATATATGCGCCCGAGTACAACCCAAGAAAACAGGAGAGGATATTAATAAAAGAAAGATCAAACAAGGATCTTGCCTTTTTAGACCTTTTTCGGGGTAATGAAGAATCTTTTTTTCCTTCTTTATTTTTTTTTTTTGATTCAGTATGGATAAAAGATTTTCCTATGTTATACTATTCAATTCGCGACGGCGAATTGATATGATAGCTCAGATATTGTTATTCATGATATTAATCCGATTCAATACCATCAAGATGTAATTCATCCCATTGAATTTACAGGCGAAAAATTGATCATCTCTATGGGATTAAATCCCGAGTTATTGCGAAGTAAAAAAACGATGAGATTATGGAAGTCAATATTCTCGCATTTATTGCTACTGCACTCTTCATTCTAGTTCCTACTGCCTTTTTACTTATTATCTATGTAAAAACGGTTAGCCAAAATGATTAATTTGAATGAAACTTGACCTCTTTATCAATGATTGAAAAAATGGAAATAAAAAAGGATTCCAATTTCGTTTCTTAAATGAAATGAGCAGGCTAGAATCAGCAGTATTCGATGAAATTGGATAGTATGGTAGAAAGATTCATATATTTCTTTCTACCATGCTATACTATCTATTTATCTATTAGATTAGTGTTTTTTTTTTGTAGTGTAGAAAGTTGTGCTATACTATAAATAAAGATAAATACTTAATTTTATATAGATCAATCTACAATATGTATCTTCTGTTATGTACATAGGGACCCCAATTCTATTTTTGGCTACATCTATTTGATCGATTTGTATTGATTCTGATCAATCCGAAATAATCGAAAGGCAACTCTTACTTTTATTTTACATACAGTTCGAATTCCTAGATTTCGGATTATTTCAAATAGAAATCCAAGTATCCACCGAAAGAATCAAAGAAAGAAAAATGGTATGGGTATAACATATACTATATTAATAAAAAAAATCAACTTAGTATTAGTAATAGTAATCTTTTTTTATCATTTCCAAGAAGTAAAGTAATTAAATTGATTGACTGGTTGATAGATGATCCAAAGAGTTCTATGGTATGTAAACTTCTTCGAATTTGGAAAAGAAATAGTAAACCTCATTAATTGAATTTGTAACACTTAAACCATGATATGAAATGAGTCGATAAAGCACAAATCCGGTTTCTAAAATAATAAAACAAGTGGTAAGTGCCAAATCTGCGACTCGTCCGGGTCAAGATCTTATTATGTGTATATCTTGTTGAACAAGCACTATATCTATGTTCTTTCCTTTAGAAAGTAGGTATCCGCTTTAATAACAGAACGGCGGCTTTCTCTTGTATTTGGAGAAAGAGGAAAACAAAAAAGGGGGTCTGCTGTTCCCCGTTGTCCCTATATAATTTGTATAAGAGTCCGTTCGGCGAAATAGAGAATTTAGAAAAAATCCGAAATATATTTCCTATCATCGACATTTCCTTTCGAAATATAAACATGGGAATTATTAAAATATCTCTTTGATTGACATGATTATCTTTAAAAACACTTTGCGGAACGATCTATAAAACAATTGATACAGTTTGATTCCTCATACTCAAAACTCAATTAGTTAAGTAGTATTTCTAGAGTCCACTTCTTCCCCATACTACAAGTGAAAGGGAAAATGTAAAGACTACCATTAAAGCAGCCCAAGCGAGACTTACAATATCCATGTGAATTATGTCCCCTATCTCTATAAATATGAAGGAATTATTCCATTATTGTTCACTAATACTAATACTAATAATAGTAAAATCAATGATACAGAGTCAAAAAGGGATTCTTATTTCGGACTATTAATTAAATTTAATGAAGCAATTCAATAAATCCACATACATATAACAAATTCCTATACGATTTTTAACAGCCTATTCCACTCTTGACCGGCGGAAAAGAGGTTCTTTTTGAGCTTTTTTTTCTAAAAAAGCCAATTACCCAATCGAATATTAATCAAATACCTGAATACTCAGAGACTCCTTTGAGTGTGTATACAAAATATATTCCGCTTTTTCACAATTCCTAATTACGAACTAGTTAGATATCGCCTTCGGCTCTCTAATCGAATTAAAGGCTCAGTTAGTAACCACTACTTAGTATAATCTTCCCTTGAATCCTAGACACAAGGATTTACAGAACTTGAACTTTTGAGAACCCCAGATGCTTAGAATCGAGTAAGTACATATCAAGAGACAAGGGTCTCTCCTTCGGCTGGGGAATAATTAGGTGAGTTATAGGTTCTATCAGTCGATAAGGAATTTCGGGTCTTTTTTTTTTTTTCATTAGAATCAGGCGACACCCAGATTCGAACTGGGGACCAAGGAGTTGCAGTCCTCCGCCTTACCGCTCGGCCATGCCGCCAAAGTGATACAAAATAGATGCAAATATGACCTCTTTGGGATGGATTACTGATTTTTTTTTATTGTACTTGCATTTTGAATCCCTTTTCCCTACTTAATTCCCTTCACTACTAAAAAAATCTTTCCTTTTTTTAGGATCCATACTTTTGAAAATATATATAGGCTTTCAGTCACAAAAGTAAAAATTAATGAGAAATTGAATCTTTAACTATAACTATTGACTTGACTGCGAATTTATGAACAACTCTTATATTTTGATTTCAAATTAGGGTTCCCTAATGGCATAAGAAAATCCAAATGATAACTAATAAGTATTGCGTCTTTTCAATAAAAAAGAATCGTTATTATTTCTCCGCTTTTCTTTTTCTCAGTCTCAAATTCCATTATAGCAACAATTATGAGTATATGCAACCCCCGAAACCAGAACAGAAATTACACGGACAATCGAGTATCTTAATATATGATATATAGGTATCTGCTTGTGTTTAAGTTTACTATAAATAAATTAATAAAAAGAACCCGCTTTACACTCGTATTTTTCGAATTCTATGAATATAGTACTAAATAGGTAAAAATA